GCAATAATAAGCCCTTTTGTGTTTACGTTTTATTCAATGATAGACCAAGAAATGAAAAATCAGTCTTTTTCGTTTAAATAAAAAATGAGCAATTCTATAAGGTTAAATAAAAATTAAATTAATCATTTGAGATAATTGCTATGCTTAGTGTGCGACTCGTCGGTTTTTTTAAGGTTAGGATTAAAATAAAAAAGAAGGATCAGCCCATACATAATCTGAACTAATAATTATAAAACTAATAACCAACTCATCGCTTCGCATTATCTGGATCTAAAAAACCAACCAGGCAAGATATGTTATATTGGTCATATCATTGTAGCAACTGAAATTTTTTTTGCATAAAAAAAACAATCCGATTATGAGTTGTGAAGCAATAAAAGTATGCGGATAAATGGAAGGGTGAAAGAAAGAGAGAAAAAGAATATGAATGATATATGATTCCAATATGTAATATGTAAGGTCTATGGGTCATCTCATAAAAGGTAGTGTAATAAAGCATTAAGACTGATGGATTCATAATTAGATGAATCTGTTCATAGAACAAAAAAGCCAAGAGCCCCGAGACAATAAAGACTGAGAAGATTGACTCAAGAACAAATTTTATTAAGGGCTCCATTGTATAATTAAGACCTAACCATTAATCGAGAGGCGATGGGAACGAGGGAACCCGTGAATACATAATATTCTATTGAAAATGAATCCTAATAATTCATTGGGTAGGATGGCGTAAGGAACCCAAGACCAATCCATTTATTATGAGAGGTCGGTTCATGGGCTAATTAACCCGAGAACCGAAACACATATAAAAAGAGTAAATATTCGCCCGCGAACGTTTCCATTTTATTAGATTTCTAAATTTGGGTCGTATAATAATAGATAAAAAAAGAAAAGGCAAAACAAAATAAAGATTTGTTATAACCTTATAATAAAAGAAAAAATTATTCTATTATTCTAGAATCTATAAAGAGTTTAGTTTTCTATCAAACAAAAGAAGATATACAAATTTCTAAAATTTCTAATAAATTGATTAAATGAAATCTCAAAGAATCCCCCGATTCAATCTATTATTCAGTAAATACATGTATATTTTTTTGAATCGTTTCATTCGCGAGGAGCTGGATGAGAAGAAACTCTCATGTCCGGTTCTGTAGTAGAGATGGAATTGAGAAATAACCATCAACTATAACCCCAAAAGAACCAGATTTCGTAAACACCATAGAGGAAGAATGAAAGGAATGTCTTATCGAGGCAATCGTATTTGCTTCGGTAGATACGCTATTCAGGCACTTGAACCCGCTTGGATCACATCTAGACAAATCGAAGCGGGACGAAGGGCAATGACACGAAATGCACGACGCGGCGGAAAAATATGGGTACGTATATTTCCAGACAAACCCGTTACACTAAGACCCACAGAAACACGTATGGGTTCAGGGAAAGGATCCCCCGAATATTGGGTAGCTGTTGTTAAACCAGGTAGAATACTTTATGAAATGGGTGGAGTAGCAGAAAATATAGCCAGAAAAGCTATTTCAATAGCGGCGTCCAAAATGCCTATACGAACCCAATTCATTACTTCGGGATAAAAATGTAGAATCAAAGGAAAGCGGTCTTTGTTTGAGATGAAAAAAAAAACAATTGCAATTGCAGATTTCTTTTTTTTTGGACAAACAATATTTCTTTTTTTTTTTACTTCGCCCTTTGCATTGAAAGAAAAGATTCCAAAATAATATGATTCAACCTCAAACCCTTTTGAATGTAGCAGATAACAGCGGAGCCCGAGAATTGATGTGTATTCGAATCATAGGGGCTAGTAATCGACGATATGCTCATATTGGTGACGTTATTGTTGCTGTAATCAAGAAAGCCGTCCCAAATACACCTCTAGAAAGATCAGAAGTGATCAGAGCTGTAATTGTACGTACTTGTAAAGAACTCAAACGAGAAAACGGTATGATAATACGATATGATGACAATGCTGCGGTTGTTATTGATCAAGAAGGAAATCCAAAAGGAACTCGAATTTTTGGTGCGATTGCCCGAGAATTGAGACAGTTAAATTTCACTAAAATAATTTCATTAGCACCTGAAGTATTATAAGATGGGACCGTGGGATAGTTATAGTATTTCAATGAAATTAATTAGTAGATTGTGTATCACGTATATACCTTTTTAAATTAATAACTATTTAATAAAAAAAGCATGTTGATTAGATCAAAATGAAAAGTAACCAATAATTTTCGTTTATCATGGGTAAGGACACTATTGCTAACATAATAACCTCCATTCGCAATGCTGACATGAATAGAAAAGGAATGGTTCGAATACCATCTACTAACATCACCGAAAACATTGTTAAAATACTTTTACGAGAAGGTTTTATTGAAAACGTAAGGAAACATCGGGAAAGCAACAAGGATTTTTGGGTTTTAACCCTACGACATAGAAGAAATAGGAAAGGACCATATAAAACGATTTTAAATTTAAAACGGATCAGTCGACCTGGTCTCCGAATCTATTCTAACTATCAACGAATTCCTAGAATTTTAGGCGGAATGGGCATTGTAATTCTTTCTACTTCTCGGGGTATAATGACAGACCGAGAAGCTCGACTACAGGGAATCGGCGGAGAAATTTTGTGTTATATATGGTAATCTTTATGATATTCGAATTATACACAGAACTTCCCTATTTGTAAAAAAAAAAAAAAGAGAGAGAAGAGGTGGGTTTCTAATACCACTCCTCCTTCATTAATTGATACTTTGAAAGGGGTTTCATCTGGAATGAAAGAACAAAAAAGGATTTATGAAGGTTTAATTACTGAATCACTTCCCAATGGTATGTTTGGGGTTTGTTTAGATAATGAGGATCCAATTCTAGGTTACGTTTCAGAAAGGATTCGACATAGTTTTATACATCTACTAGGTCATATAGAGTCAAAATTGCAGTAAGTTGTTACGATTCAACCAGAACCAGAGGGCGTATAATTTAGAGACTACGAAACAAAGATTCGAATGATTAGGTGAAGTAGTCTTTTCACTTGCAATATTCTTTTTTTGTAGGGATACAATTCGAAATAGAAAATTTCAAGAAACTTATTTTCTTCCAATAAGTAGATTCGGAATTAAGGTAAGGAATGACAAATATGAAAATAAGGGCCTCCATTCGGAAAATTTGTGAAAAATGTCGACTAATCCGTAGGCGGAGACGAATTATGGTAATTTGTTCCAATCCGAGACATAAACAAAGACAAGGATAATCTTTATAAAAAAAGGACCCCTAAAGGCCACCCACGATATACACATCAAAATAAATAAAGGATCCGTTTTGACATGAAATGGATATATCCATATATCTCTGACTTAGATTTATGAGATGATAAAATATGGCAAAACCCATACCAAGAATCGGTTCACGTAGAAATGGACGTATTAGCTCACGTAAAAGTACGCGTAGAATACCAAAGGGCGTTATTCATGTTCAAGCAAGTTTCAACAATACAATTGTGACTGTTACAGATGTACGGGGTCGGGTAATTTCTTGGTCCTCCGCCGGTACTTGTGGATTCAAAGGTACAAGAAGAGGGACACCATTTGCCGCTCAAACCGCAGCTGGAAATGCTATTCGGGCAGTAGTGGATCAGGGTATGCAACGAGCAGAAGTCATGATAAAGGGCCCTGGTCTCGGAAGAGATGCAGCATTAAGAGCTATTCGTAGAAGCGGTATACTCTTAAGTTTCATACGGGATGTAACCCCTATGCCACATAATGGCTGTAGGCCCCCTAAAAAACGACGTGTGTAAAAATAACCATTGAAGAGAAATTTCAAGAGAAATAAATAATTCAATGATTTGATCAAAAAATATTACTATGGTTCGAGAGAAAATAAGAGTATCGACTCGGACACTAAAGTGGAAGTGTGTTGAATCAAGAGCAGACAGTAAGCGTCTTTATTATGGCCGCTTTATTCTGTCTCCACTTATGAAGGGTCAAGCCGATACTATAGGCATTGCGATGCGAAAAGCTTTGCTTGGAGAAATAGAGGGAACATGTATCACACGTGCAAAATCTGAAAAAATACCACATGAATACTCTACCATAGTCGGTATTCAAGAATCAGTACATGAAATTTTAATGAATTTGAAAGAAATTGTATTGAGAAGTAATCTGTATGGAACTCGTGATGCGTCTATTTGTGTCAAGGGTCCTGGATGCGTAACTGCTCAAGACATCATCTTACCACCTTCTGTGGAAATCGTTGATAATACACAGCATATAGCTAACCTAACGGAGGCAATTAATTTGTGTATTGAATTAAAGATCGAGAGGAATCGCGGATATCGTATACAAACGCCAAATAATTTTCAAGACGCAAGTTATCCTATAGATGCTATATTCATGCCTGTTCGAAATGCGAATCATAGTATTCATTCTTATGTAAATGGGAATGAAAAACAAGAGATACTTTTTCTCGAAATATGGACCAATGGAAGTTTAACTCCTAAAGAAGCACTTCATGAAGCCTCTCGGAATTTGATTGATTTATTTATTCCTTTTTTACATGCGGAAGAAGAAAACTTCCATTTAAAAAACAATAAACAGAAAGTTACTTTACCCCTTTTTACTTTTCATGAGAAATTGGCTAAACTAAGGAAAAAGAAAAAAGAAATAGCATTAAAATATATTTTTATTGACCAATTAGAATTGCCTCCTAGGATCTATAATTGCCTCAAAAGGTCCAATATACATACATTATTTGACCTTTTGAATAATAGTCCAGACGAACTTATGAAAATGAAATATTTTCGCATAGAAGACGTAAAACATATATTAGACATTCTCGAAATGGAAAAGAATTTTTCATAAATTTTAAATCCATTGGATTTTTTTTGTAGAAAAACTTTAGAAATAGAAAAGAAAAAAAAGACGAAAACGAAGTTTGAATCTTTAACGGAATCCATATACTCAAAATAAATAAAAAATTTAATTAAATATGTGTAT